AAAGCATAGGCTTCGGGCAATTTGCCGAAGAAAAAACTGCTCGGATAAAGGGCAGAATTAATACAGATCAAACTAACGGTATTAAGCATAACGGACATTTTGTTCTTTGAGATAATTGCATTTTGATTGAGTTTTTGATATAAATAAAAAGGAAGAAAGTTAAGTAAGGTAGACAAAAAATCCTTCTTTTTCTTTGAATCCACCCAACCAAAAATCCTCCAATTCTCAAAGGAGAATAGAAGAAATCATACTTTCATTCAATATCTTAATTGAATTCTATGTAATGATCAATAAATTAAGTTGAATTCTATATCTATATGTATCAAAATCCCAGTACCCATCTATTCTATAGATATAGAGGATATTTGTACTAGAGTTGACAAACAACCAATACCAATATTATTGTTTCTTGGCGTAGATTAGAAATTAAAATGGGGCGTAGCCAAGCGGTAAGGCAACGGGTTTTGGTCCCGCTATTCGGAGGTTCGAATCCTTCCGTCCCAGCGCATATCCATTTTTATGTTTCATTATTTTCATATAAAATTTGCATATAAAGAAGACGGGGGTGGTTAGGAGTCAATCCATATTAATTTTAATATCTGTGTCTGTCTGAATCTCATTAACAAACGATCAAGTTCCATATCATTATCATATAGAAATATGTGAGAGAGACAATAAATGTATGTTTTTTCTTTAAATCTCGTTTTGTTTAGGTATTTTGTGTTTGGATCTAATTTAAAACTGGGAATCTATGTAACGATTGAGGCAGGGGGGATTTATTCTATGCTTTGTTATTCATTTTATGATAAGAGTCGATTCTTTAAATAATTACCCAACCCCATTTTAAACAAAATACATATCAATCATTTCCTCGTATAAAATGAAGAAATGTTTATTTTATAAAGTATGTATAGTTTTATTTCAATGACAATAATTTTTTGGTTTTTGTAAATTTGTAATCCTTTCATTATTTAATTTAAAATTAAAACTGACCCTATAATTTTGATTTTCGTAGTCAGAGTCTATGGAGAACAGAACCAATGACTATTCATGATTCCATGATTGAATCAATTCCATACCGGTTCAAAATTAGAGGAATGTTATGGTAAAACTTCGTTTGAAACGATGTGGTAGAAAGCAACGTGCGACTTGAAGGACACGGTCCGTTGTGGATTAAAACCCCACCACCTTCCATTTGTCTAGGAATGCGGGTGCTCTTGGCTCGACATTGTTTGTTCTGTTACACTTGAACCCAACATTTTGGGTTGGGTTGTAATATAGTTTACGGTGGAGCTCGGGTAGAAAGGATTAATTCATTTCTGGGGGAAAAGGGTCTAGGGTTAATGCCAATTAATTGGAACAACTTCGTAAATATATCTTCTATATATATAAGTTATAAATAGGAAGGATCAAATCCGACCAAGTTTTGCTTTTGAATTGGAAACTTGGTCGGATTGATCAAACTTTTTCGATTCAAGGTGCATCGCGCGGGAATTAACTGCCTATACGATTCTTTGTTAGAAATAAATCAACAAGGGGTTTGTTGCTGCCATTTTGAAAGAATTAAGAAGCGCCGAAGTAATGTCTAAACCCAATGATTTTAAATTAAGGATTAAAGTATCTACGAACAAGGAAATACCCTTTATAATAATAATATAATAATAATATAATTCTCTTGAGAGTCTCACTAGCGGGATCAGACTAACAGAAAGGGGGAAAGACTACTCAATAAATAAAATGGATTCCAAATTTTTCCTTTGAACTATTTGAAGAGTTATCCAACTTGAGTTATGAGTACGGATGGTTTCTTTCTTCCTTCTCAGGAAGAAAAAAAGACTGAAATCGAAATCATAGTCTAGTTGATTTTTTAGGCCCAGTTCTCATTTAATTTATTAGAATTGCATACATAGACAAAACTTCGAATCAAATCATTTTTTCTCGAGCCGTACGAGGAGAAAACCTCTTATACGGTTCTAGGGGGGGTGTTATTCATCTACACCTATCCCAATGAGCCATCTATCGAATCGTTGCAATTGATGTTCGATCCCGAAGAGAAGGAAAAGATCTTAGAAAAGTGGGTTTTTATGATCCAATAAAAAATCAAACTTATTTAAATGTTCCTGTTATTCTATATTTCCTTGAAAGGGGTGCTCAACCTACAGGAACGGTTCATAATCTTTTAAATAAAGCGGAACTTTTTAAGGAACTTCTGCCTAATTAAATGAAATTCAATTAAAGAAATACCATATCATATGGGGGGTCGCAGCTTGTATATAACTTTGTATAATTTTTCTCTGATTTGTTTTTTTGATCCCCCCTTTTCTGCTGTATTCGTATTTATTTATCATTGTTTCCGTCGAATACGATGGCCTAGAACGACAAAACTTGAGTTTATCGATCTTCTTAATTATCAAACCAATTCGGACATTTCCTTCATCAATTGTGTGGTTTTCGTTGTAACTCGATTAACCAACAAGGAATCCACTTTGCTTATTTCACTTAAATTGATGAAATACATTGTGAACTAAATAAAAAAGCCGTTATATATAACTCCTCCTTTTTTATTCTTCGATTTATCCTTGGTAGATTAGATATGTTATGCAGTGTCAACCTAAACCAAAACAATTTGGAATATCGTTGTTAAATTGAAATTAAAAGAATTGAAAATATATTTCAATGCAATTTTTTTTATTGTACTGTGCTCTTTTCTCAACATTTATATTGACAACATTGTATTGAACAAATATAATTCATCGTAACGTAATAAATGAACCGGGTTTATGTTTATTTAGCTTTATTTCTGTCCCATAGGTTTTTTACTTTAATTCAAAATGCAAATCATGCTTTCTTTGATACAAGAAGTTTTTTTTGGTTGAATAAAGGGTAGATAACACAAGAAGTGCTCTATCAATTTATAACGTTCTGTAGATTTTTTCTTTTATCTGAGAATTTCTTGTATTTTCATCTAATCATTTTTATTTTATGTTTCGAATCCCTTAGAAAATCCTTTTTGTAGATTTGTTAGCTCAACGGTTTGATTAACTTGTATAATCTTCTTTCTCTTTGTTTAAATTGAATTAAATTGTTTCTCCCTGTAGTTGAAGTTTTGTTTAATCGCGATTTTCTTCGGGTTGCTAACTCAACGGTAGAGTACTCGGCTTTTAAGTGCGGCTAGAATCTTTTACACATTTGGATGAAGTGAGAAATTCGTCTATACCATTACCATTGGTAAAGTTTGTAAGACCGCGACTGATCCTAAAAGGGAATAAATGGAAAAAATAGCATGTCGTATCAATAGAGAGTTCTGGGGATATTTAATTCTTCTCGGATCGATACAAAGTCTTGTTAGAATTCTTGGAACGGAACCAAATAAAGTTGGGTCGAATGAATAAATGGATAGGGGCCCTAGGGCTTCAATTAATTATTAGAAAGAAAAAGCAACCAGCTTCTGTTCTTAATTTGAATAATTTCCCGATCTAATTAGATGTTAAAAATAGATTAGTGCCTGAATACGGGAAAGACTTCTCCCCCATGAGTGGATTCTATATTTTTTTAATGAATCCTAACTATTAGCATTCTCCATTATGGAATGAATAGGTGTGTGTAAAAGAAGCAGTATATTGATAAATAAAGTTTTTTCGGAAATCAAAAGAGCGATTAGGTTAAAAAAATAAAAGATTTCTAACCATCTTGTTATCCTATAACATAGACCAATTAAAGGAAATGAATGGGAAGGGTAGGGGGTAGAGGGTCTGTTGATAAGTTTACCTGTCTCCGAGTTTTCTATTCTTACTAGAATCGCTTGTTTTGACTTTATCGCACTATGTATCATTTGATAATCACCCCAACCTTCTACTTTTGATTCAAATCAAATTTCAAATGGAGGAAATCCAAAGATATTTATATCTAGAGAGATCTCAACAACACGATTTCTTATATCCACTTATTTTTCAGGAGTATATTTATACATTTGCTCATGAGCGCGGTTTCGGTAGATCTATTTTGGCGGAAAATCCGGGTTATGCCAATAAATCCAGTTTACTGGTTGTAAAACGATTAATTAATCGAATGTATCAACAGAACCATTTGATTATTTCTCCTAATGATTCTAACCAAAATGGATTTTGGGCGCGCAACAAAAATTTGTATTCTCAAATCATATCAGAGGGGTTTACTTTGATTGTGGAAATTCCATTTTCTCTAAGATTAATATCTTGTCTAGAAGGGACAAATAAAAAGATAGTAAAATCTCAGAATTTGCGGTCAATTCATTCAATATTTCCCTTTTTAGAGGATAACTTTTCACATTTAAATTTTGTATTAGATATACTAATACCCCACCACGTCCATGTGGAAATCTTGGTTCAAACTCTTCGCTATTGGGTAAAAGACGCCTCTTCTTTGCATTTATTACGATTCTTTCTGAATAAGTATTGGAATTGGAGTAGTCTTATTACTCCAAAGAAAGCCAGTTCCTCTTTTTCAAAAATAAACCAAAGATTATTCTTATTCGTATATAATTCTCATGTATGTGAATACGAATCAGTTTTCGTCTTTCTACGTAACCGATCCTCTCATTTACGATCAACACCCTTTGGTGTTTTTCTTGAAAGAATCTATTTCTATGGAAAAATAGAACGTCTTGTGAATATCTTTGTAAAAGTTAAGGATTTTCGGGCGAACCTATGGTTGGTCAAGGAACCTTGTATCCATTATATTAGGTATCAAAGAAAAGCCATTCTGGCTTCAAAAGGGACACCTCTTTTCATGAATAAATGGAAATATTACCTTATCACTTTTTGGCAATGGCATTTTTCGCTGTGGTTTTATCCAAGAAAGATTTATATAAACCAATCATCCAATCATTCTTTTGCATTTTTAGGCTATCTTTCAAACCTGGGAATGAACCCTTCAGTGGTACGGAGTCAAATGTTAGAAAATTCATTTCTAATCAATAATGCTATTAAGAAAGTCAATACCTTTATTCCAATTATTCCTCT